AATTTGGTAAGTGGGTGCATTGATTTGTGTAGTGTATCATTATTTTTATCTTGTTTAATTTGTCAATATAAAAATATGTGGGGTGTTGATTGTTGTGTGTGTATTTTTATATTGATTAAATTTGGTGATTACATCATTTTTTTGTTGACATTTGTTAAGTTAAAATAGGGGAAAAATAGAGGAAGATAAAGTACAAACTAATGAATGATTAATGGTTTGATTGATGTAGGTAAAAGTCATATAAAAATGATCGTTTGTTTTGTTAAAATGACAAAAATAAAAATAAACGATAAAAAAAAGGGTAAAAATAAGAGTTTAGGTGTAAATTCCTAGAAGAGGAAATAAAGAGAAATATGTCCGGTGACCATTACATTATTGGCTACTATATAGGTAGCTGGGGGACCCACCATGAATGGGGTAAAAGTGCATCAGTGTCAAGTTTGAGACGACCTTATCCATACAACCATGACACTAGGTACATTACGGGCGCCGTCCGCTCGCATGTCATGTGATGTACACGTCAAGAGGAAGATATCTCCTGCTACGCACTAGAAGGGCTTATTGAAGAGACCCCAAAAAGAAAACTGGTCTAGGGGAGGTCGGATGCCGCGATTACGAGGCAAAGTGAGGAGTATTCATCCGACCACTTGCATCTGTGAAGAGCGAGTGAGAAGGAATAAAGCAAGTTATGGCCCTGAAATAGGAACCAGAGGCGCAAAAGCGCAAGTTGTGCGAGGGTGTAGGGGGAAAGTATGGTCCTGAAGCTGGTCGCTGAAAGCAGAACAGACGTCGAGTAGCTCGGTTCTCGTGAGGATTACGATTAATAAATAACCAGGCTCTCTGGCTTGTGAGCACCTGAAGGTTGTTGGTTGAGGACTTGAATTGTGGAGATGGACTGGAACTTATGGGCGAGTGGATTCATGTATGAACTAGGATATTCCTCGTTTACTGGACTGTGTTATGCACAGGTGAACATTATCGACCTTGGGCGACGCTTGTCTCGTGTCGTTAGGTAGGATGTCTTGGGTTTATTGTGCCTGAAATAGGAATGTGCCTGGAAAGGTTACCACCCGATTAAGGTATTTTTGGGCTGTGATATGTGATTTCCGTTGGTTCTAGCATTACTCAATATGTGAAATATCCTACATTAATATCATGTCTGATGTGGACAAGAATTGTATGCAAAGTAATACATACCCAAATAAACCATGTAAAAACATGGGGGGGTAGAGGGGGTAGTTGGATGTTCCTATAGTTAAATTGTTATAACGGTGGTTTTTCAGGCCATAGATCCTGGTTAATGTCCAGGTAGGAATTTATGATAAGTTTTGTATTATTCATAAGTCTATGTTTTGTATTGGGAGGGTTAGCGGTTGCGTCTAACCCTTCTCCTTATTATGGGGTTGTGGGTCTGGTTGTGGCCTCTATCGCAGGATGTGGGTGATTGGTTAGTTTAGGGGTTTCTTTCATGTCTTTGATACTGGTAATGGTATATTTAGGTGGGATGTTAGTGGTGTTCGTCTATTCTGTGGCTTTGGCAGCTGATCCTTATCCGGAGTCTTGAGCGAGCCTGCGGGTTGTAAGCTATGGCTTAGGAATAGGATTGGTTGTTGCTGTGGAGGTTGTTGTAGGGGGGTTTTATGGGGGTGATGTTGGGGTGGAAACGGTTAATAATGCGGGCCTATCCTGAGTTCGGTCGGATTTTAGTGGGGTAGCAATATTTTACTCGCTCGGGGCGGGGCTGTTTTTAATTGCTGGGTGAGGCTTATTATTAACGCTGTTTGTGGTATTGGAGCTTGTGCGGGGGTTATCCCGGGGGGCAATTCGGGCGGTTTAGGATAGCGCCAGAAAGTAGTTTAGTTGAGAATACCAGCTTTGGGAGCTGGTGACAAAGGTTCGACCCCTTTCTTTCTGATTAATGTAAAACTCTAAGAAGATGTATAGTCTTCAATCTTTGGTTTACAAGACCAATGTTTTTATAAACTATTAGAGTTAGTTAAAGTTTGAGTATTTTGTTTTCTAGTACACTTGCGATAGGGAATAGGACTAGAAGAATTAGGAAGTAGGAGAACGAGGCTAGTTGGCCAATGATGATGAATGGGTGTTCCACTGGTTGGCTGCCTACTCATGTTAGAATGAGGATGTTGGCTACTAGGGCTCAGAATAGGATTTGTGATAGGGGTCGGAAAGTTATTGAGCGTTGTTTGGATTTGTGGAGTAGGGGGATTAGGAATAGGACTAGAATTGAAGCTGCCAGGGCTAATACGCCTCCTAGTTTGTTGGGGATTGATCGTAGAATAGCGTATGCGAATAGGAAGTATCATTCAGGTTTGATGTGTGGAGGGGTAGCTAGGGGGTTGGCCGGCGCGAAATTTTCTGGGTCTCCTAGCATATTTGGGGAAAATAGTGCTAGAGCAGCTAGTAGGATTAGTATTAGGGCAAATCCTAGAATGTCTTTGATAGAGTAGTAAGGGTGGAATGGGATTTTGTCGCAGTCCGATGGGATGCCTAGGGGGTTGTTTGAGCCTGTTTCGTGCAGGAAGGTAAGATGGACTAATGTCAGCCCTGCGATTAGGAATGGTAGAAGGAAGTGGAGTGCGAAGAATCGAGTGAGTGTTGGATTATCGACTGAGAATCCTCCTCAGGCTCATTCTACTAATGTTTGGCCGATGTACGGGATGGCTGAGAAGAGGTTAGTAATGACGGTAGCTCCTCAGAATGATATTTGTCCTCAAGGTAGGACGTATCCTACAAAGGCAGTTGCTATTAGCATTAAGAGTAATATAATGCCGACATTTCAGGTTTCTTTGTTTATGTATGAGCCGTAGTAGAGTCCTCGGCCAATATGTAAGTAGATGCAGATGAAGAAGAATGAGGCTCCGTTTGCGTGCAGGTTTCGGATTAGTCATCCGAATTGGACGTCTCGGCAGATGTGGGCTACGGAGCTGAAAGCTAGGGAAGTGTCCGCTGTGTAATGTATAGCTAGCAGTAGACCTGTAGTGATTTGTATGATTAGGCAAATGCCTAGTAAAGATCCGAAGTTTCATCAAATGGAGATATTTGACGGAGTAGGAAGGTCGATTAACGCATCGTTGATGGTTTTTATGATGGGGTGGTTTTTACGTAGATTGAGGGCCATTATTTTGGTTCTGTACGTTGATATCAGTATGATTAGGATTGATAAGGCGAATGTTCCTAGGTATGATTTAATTAGGCCGGTATGTAAGGTAGTAGCAGTTTTTGATGCTATTACTTGTAAGTTAGCTAGTCCTTCTGGACCTAGCATTTTGTATCAAGATAGGTCGATTAGGTGTGAAGAAATATTCTGGCCCCCGCTCAGTAGGTTAGTTGTGCTAAATCGGTGGATGAGCGGGTTAAAGTAGCCTAGGGCTGTGGAGAAATCTGAGAAGCGATTTCGTTTAGGGGAAATTAGTGTTTGTGACACTTTTGAGAGTTCTAGGGCTAAGGCAGCTCCTAGTAATGTAACTGTAAGGGCTGTTAGTTTGATGGATAGTGGCATAGTTAGTGGTGGGGTTTTTGTAGGGAGGATGTAGGAGGTAATTAGAAGGCCTGCTACAATGCTTCCTACTGCCAGACGGGTGATTGAAGATAGGATTGCTGGGTTGTTTTCGTTTATTGCAGTAAGTGGGGGGATTCGCACGAAGCCTGTTTGTACTAGTAGGGTTATTCGTAGTGTGTAAATTGCAGTGAATGATGTAGCTAGTAGGGTGAGGGTGAGAGCTCAGGCATTCAGGTAGGATGTGCTGAGGCTTTCGATAATTTGGTCTTTTGAGTAAAATCCTGCTAGGAAGGGAGTTCCTATGAGGGCAAGGTTTCCAATTGTTAGGCATGAAGTAGTTGTTGGTAGTATTTTTTGAAGGCCTCCTATTTTTCGGATGTCCTGTTCTCCGTTTAAGTTGTGAATGATAGATCCAGAGCATAGGAACAGTATAGCTTTGAAGAATGCGTGGGTTGAAATATGGAGGAAGGCTAGTTGGGGAAGGTTTAACCCGATTGTGACTATTATTAGGCCTAGTTGGCTGGATGTGGAAAAGGCAATGATTTTTTTGATATCATTTTGTGTTAGAGCGCATGTGGCTGCAAATAGTGTGGATAAAGCTCCTAGGCATAAGCATAGGGTGAGAGCGGTGGGGTTGTTGTTAAATAATGGATGAGTTCGGATTAATAGGAAAATTCCGGCTACTACTATTGTGCTGGAGTGGAGTAGGGCGGATACGGGGGTAGGGCCTTCTATGGCGGCTGGAAGTCATGGGTGAAGGCCGAATTGGGCTGATTTGGCTGTTGCAGCTATAATCAGGCCTAAAATTGGAAGTGTTGGGATTTGGTCTGTGGATAGGATTTGTTGGATTTCTCAGGTGTTTGTATTGGTTGCTAGTCATGCTATGCATATGATTAATCCGATATCTCCTACTCGGTTGTATAAGACAGCTTGTAGGGCAGCAGTGTTGGCTTCTGCTCGTCCGTGTCATCAGCTGATTAGGAGGAATGACATGATTCCTACTCCCTCTCATCCGATGAATAGGACAAAGAGGTTGTTTGAAGTAATTAAGATCAGCATAGCAATTAGGAAAAGAAGTAGGTATGTGAAGAATTTTGTAATATATGGGTCTGAGGCCATGTATCATGTTGCGAATTGTAGGATGGATCAAGAGACAAATAGAGCGATTGGGAAGAAGGTTAAGGAGTAGAAGTCTATAGTAATACTGATTGGGATTTTAAAGTTCGTGATGAATTTTCATTCTCATAGGAGGGCGAGGCTTTCTGTTCCTGAGTGGAGGAAGATTGTTATTGGGATCAGGCTGATCAGAAATGAGGTTTTAACGGTTTTTACAATAGTTGTTGGGGTATTTTTGAGTTTATTTGATAAAAGGGGGAAGACTAAAGGGGTGGAGAGAGTTGCTAAGGTCAGTAGTATGAATGTATTCAGGATTAGTGATATATCCATTACTTTCACTTGGATTTGCACCAAGGTTACTGGTTCCTAAGACCATTGGATTACTGCTATCCTTTGAAAGTAAGAGGACTGAGGTTTTATACTCAGACTCAAGAATTAGCAGTTCTTGTTGATTAAATCTCCTCTCGGCGAGTAAGAAGGGTTTAACTTCTGTTTTTAGAATCACAGTCTAATGTTTTGGTTAAAACTATACTTGCATATCGGAATGCCTGAGATGAGTTCTGGTTTTAGGATAAGGAGGATTATGGGGATTACGTGCAGAGTTATTAGGAGATGCTCTCGTGTGGAGGAGTTTTGGATTGAGGTAATGTGGGATGGTAAAGCTCCTCGTTGTGTTATTGTTAGTATGTATAGGGTGTATGAGGCAGTTAGTAGAATAGTGGTTCCTGTTAGAATAATTGTTAGTGGGGATCAGTGGAACAGGGTAATTACGATGGTTAGTTCTGCTATAAAGTTGGTTGTTGGTGGTAGTGCTATATTTGTCAGGTTAGCTAGGAGTCATCAGGTGGCTATTAGAGGTAGGAGTGGTTGGAGTCCTCGTGTCAGTAGGAGAATACGGCTATGGGTTCGTTCATAATTTGTGTTGGCTAGGCAGAATAGTATAGAGGACGTGAGTCCATGGGAAATTATTAATATTATAGCGCCTGAGAAGGCTCATTGAGTTTGTATTATGCCTGCGGCGACAACTAATCCTATATGGCTTACGGAGGAGTAAGCGATTAGTGATTTTAGGTCGATTTGTCGTAGGCAGATTGCGCTTGTTATAACTGCACCTCATAATGCTAGTGTAATAAATGGGTAGTAAAGGTTATTTGTGGATGGGTTAATTAGGATGGTAACTCGTATGATTCCATATCCGCCTAGTTTTAGCAGTAAGGCAGCAAGGAGTATAGACCCTGCAATTGGGGCTTCTACGTGGGCTTTCGGAAGTCATAGGTGGAGCCCGTATAGTGGGGATTTTACTATGAAGGCTAGGAGAAGGGCTATGCTAGATATTAGTCCTGTTCAAGAAGCGTTTATTGTTGGGTGGGAGAGTTTTAGTATTGGGAAGTAGAGGGTACCAATTTGGTTGTGAAGGTGGAGGATAACAATTAGTAAGGGCAGTGAGCTGATGAGAGTGTAGAATAGTAAGTAAATGCCTGCACTTAGTCGTTCTGGTTGGTTTCCTCATCGTGTAATGAGGATTAGTGTGGGAATTAGAGTTGCTTCGAATGCGATATAGAATAGTATTAGTTCTGAGGCCGAAAAAGCTAGTAAGATAAATGGCTGCACTGCGACGATTGTTGTGATGAAGATTCGTTTACGTGCGATGGGTTCTTTTTCTAGGTGATTTTGGCTTGCTATGAGTATTAGTGGTAGTAGTCAGCAGGATAGAACTAATAGGGGGGAAGAAATTTGGTCAATTGAGGTTCAGTGAGTTAGACCTTTGCTTGGGTAGTATGTTGGAGCTAGTCATTGTAGGCTCACAGCGGCGATTAGGAGACTGTAGGCAGTAGTGTTGGTCCATAGGTATTTGTATGGAGAGAGGAGGGCGGTGGGTAGTAGTATAATGGTTGGGATGATGATTTTTAGCATTGTAGGAGGTTGAAGTTGTGTAAGTGGTCGGAGCCGTGGGTTCGGGTGGAAGCGACTAGGAGGGCTAGTCCTGTGCCTGCTTCACAGGCAGAAAATGCCAGTATGAGGATGGGTAGAATTGTAGCGGATGATGTTTGGGTTTGGATAGGTCATATGGATAGGGCGACGTACATGGATAGTATTATGCTCTCTAAACATAGGAGTGCTGATACTAGATGTGTCCGGTGAAATGCTAGGCCCAAGCTGCTTAAGGTGAAAGCGGAGATAAAGCTTAGATGTAGAGTAGACATTAAGAAAGTTATAGGGTGTGAGCTATAATTTGTTGAGTCGAAATCAACTGTCTTAATTAGACTAACTTTCTGTTATTCTGCTCATTCTAGTCCTCCTTGGATTCATTCATAAATTAAGCCTAGGGTAAGGAGAAGGATGAGGATAGAAGCTCATGTTAAAGTGGCGGTGGGGTCTTGTAGTTGGATGGCTCATGGTAGGGGTAGTAGTAGGGCAATTTCTAGATCGAATAATAGGAAAAGGATTGCTACTAGGAAAAATCGAATTGAAAATGGCAGCCGGGCGGACCCTAGTGGGTCGAACCCGCATTCGTATGGTGATAGTTTTTCTGGGTCTGGGTTTGTTTGGGCCAGTCAGAAGTTTAGTGCAGTTAGAGCAATGCTTAGGGTCAGTGATAGGATCATTATGAATAAAACTATGTTCATTACTCTTCTCTGGGCTTAAACCAGATTCTAGAGATTGGAAGTCAATTGTAATGAATATACTAGAAGAGTAAGATCCTCATCAGTAGATAGTTATATAAAGGAATAGTCATACGACGTCTACGAAATGTCAGTATCAGGCTGCTGCTTCAAATCCAAAGTGATGTTTAGGTGTAAAGTGGTATTTGATTAGGCGCAGAAGGCAGACTAGAAGGAATGTAGAGCCGATGATTACGTGGAGGCCGTGGAATCCGGTTGCGACGAAGAAGGTAGAGCCGTATACTCCATCGGCGATGGAGAAAGGGGCTTCATAGTATTCTATGGCTTGAAGGGCGGTAAAGTAGAACCCTAGAAGAACTGTTAGAGTGAGGGCTTGGATTGCTTGTTTGCGCTTAGCTTCTATGATGCCGTGGTGGGCTCATGTAACTGTAACTCCTGAAGCTAGAAGGATAGCGGTATTTAGTAGGGGGACGTCTATTGGGTCGAGGGGTTTGATTCCTACTGGTGGTCATTGCCCTCCTAGTTCTGGCGTAGGAGCTAGGCTGGAGTGGAAGAAGGCTCAAAAGAACCCCAGAAAGAAAAATGCTTCTGATGTAATGAATAGGACTATTCCATATCGTAGTCCTTTTTGAACTATAGGTGTGTGGTGGCCTTGGAATGTGCTTTCTCGTACAATATCACGTCATCACTGGAATATGACTAGGGCAGTAGAAGTTAGTCCAATGATTAACAGATATGGGGAGTTGAAGTGGAATCACATAGTTAGTCCTGAGGTGGTAAGCAGGGCGGCGGCGGCTCCTAAAATGGGTCATGGGCTTGGGTCGACTATATGGAAAGAGTGTGCTTGGTGTGCCATTTAGATCTAAATGTTTTCTTGTAAGTAGAGGCTTAGTAGTAAAACAAACACGTAGGCTTGGATTATGGCTACTGCTACTTCTAGAATGGTTAATAGGAATAAGATTAGAAGAGTTAGGAATGAAACTGCTGGTATGATTGAGATTAAGACAATTGTGGCTGTGGAGATGAGTTGGATTAGTAGGTGGCCTGCTGTAAGATTGGCTGTTAGACGTACTCCCAATGCGAGCGGTCGGATTAGTAGGCTGGTAGTTTCAATTAAGATTAGGGCTGGAATTAGTGGGGTTGGGGTCCCTTCTGGTAGTAAGTGTCCTAAAGAAATTGATGGTTGGTTACGTAGGCCTGTGAGTAGGGTGGCTAGTCACAGGGGGAAAGCTAGAGCCAAGTTTATTGATAGTTGAGTAGTTGGGGTGAATGTATATGGTAAGAGTCCTAGCAGGTTAACCGTTAATAGGAATATTATGAGAGATGTTAGAATTAGGGCTCATTTGTGGCCTTTTTTATTCAGTGGCATTATTAGTTGTTTTGTAATTATGTTGATTAGTCATAATTGTAGGGTTGAGAAGCGGCTGGTGATTCATCGGTTGTTTTGTGAGGGGATTAGTAGAGCTGGGAATGTTATTGAGATCAGAATTAGTGGGATACCTAGTAGGGATGGACTCGAAAATTGGTCGAAGAAACTTAGGTTCATGGTCAGGTTCACGGTTTGGTATTTGGGATTGTTGGGGCTTTGCTGGACACTTGGTTTGTGGACAGGAAGGAGAGAATTTTGGGTTGGATGATTATGGAGTAAGTTATTCATGAAATTAGCATGATAAAGAATCATGGGTTTGGGTTTAATTGGGGCATATCATTAAGGAGGGCCTATTTCCCTCTTTCTCTAGCTTAAAAGGCTAGCGCTGGTTCATAGCTTCTTAATGATTGAGATGAGAGTAGGGAGGATCAGTTCTCGAATACAGGGAGTGGGACGGACTCAACTACAATTGGCATAAAGCTGTGGTTAGCTCCGCAGATTTCAGAGCATTGACCGTAAAATACTCCAGGTCGAGAGGCAGTGAATGAGGTTTGGTTGAGTCGTCCTGGAATTGCGTCAGTTTTGACGCCTAGGCTTGGAACGGCTCATGAGTGAAGTACGTCGTCGGCAGTTACAATGACTCGGACTGGAGATTCTATGGGAACAACTACGCGGTGGTCTACTTCCAGTAATCGGAAGTGTCCTAGAGGCAGGTCGGCAGTAGGTGTTATGTAGGAGTCGAATGTAAGATCTTTTAGGTCTGTGTATTCATAAGATCAGTATCATTGGTGGCCAATGGCTTTTAGGGTGAGATCTGGTTCGTTGATTTCGTCTATTATGTAAAGAATTTGTAGGGATGGGAGAGCAAGTATGATTAGGACTACTGCAGGGAGAATTGTTCAAACTAATTCAATTTCTTGTGCGTCAACTGTGGTTGATGAAAGTTTTTCAGTGAGTATGAGGGTTAGCAGGTACAGTACGAGAGTGCAGATGGCTAGGGCAGTCATTAGCGCATGGTCGTGGAATTCTACTAGTTCTTCTATGATAGGGGATGAAGCATCTTGGAAGCCGAATTGTGAGTGGTTAGCCATAGTTAAATGTTGAGGTGTACTGGATTTTCACCTGTGATTTAGTCTTGACAAGACTATGTAATAATTTTACTAACACCTCTTATAAGAAAGAAGCATAAGTGGTTTGTATGCGGTTGGCTTGAAACCAACATATGAGGGTTCGATTCCTTCCTTTCTTGGACTTGGACAAAGGCTGGTTCTTCGAAAGTGTGGTATGGTGGGGGGCAGCCGTGCATTCACTCAACGTTTGTGCTCATTAGTTCAGGTCGTGGGGCTTTACGTTTAGATGCGAATGCTTCTCAGATGATAAATATTAGTATAATTACGGCTGTTAGAGAGATTAATGAGCCTACTGAAGAGATAGTATTTCATAGTGTATAGGCGTCTGGGTAATCTGAGTATCGTCGTGGTATTCCGGCTAGTCCCAGGAAGTGCTGAGGGAAGAAGGTTAGGTTTACTCCTACAAACATGACTCCGAAGTGAATTTTGGCTCATGTAGAGTGTAGGGTATATCCGGTGAATAGTGGGAATCAGTGGGTGAATCCTGCTAAAATTGCAAAGACTGCTCCTATGGATAGAACGTAGTGGAAATGAGCTACTACATAGTATGTATCGTGTAGGGCGATGTCTAAAGAAGAGTTAGCTAGCACAATTCCTGTTAGTCCCCCAATAGTAAATAGGAAGATAAATCCGAGGGCTCATAGCATTGGTGGGTCTCATTTGATTGTGCCTCCGTGCAGTGTTGCTAGTCAGCTAAATACTTTAATTCCGGTTGGAATAGCAATAATTATAGTAGCTGACGTAAAGTAGGCTCGTGTATCAACGTCCATTCCTACTGTGAACATGTGGTGGACTCAGACGATAAATCCGAGGAACCCGATTGATAGTATTGCTCATACTATTCCTATATAGCCGAACGGTTCTTTTTTGCCAGCATAGTATGCTACAACGTGGGAGATAATACCGAATCCCGGTAGGATTAAGATGTATACTTCTGGATGGCCAAAGAATCAGAATAGGTGTTGGTATAGCACTGGGTCTCCTCCTCCTGCTGGGTCAAAGAATGTAGTGTTGAGGTTACGGTCTGTTAGGAGTATAGTGATACCGGCAGCAAGTACTGGTAGGGATAGAAGAAGTAGTACTGCGGTAATTAGGACTGATCATACAAATAGTGGGGTTTGGTATTGTGATAGAGCAGGAGGTTTTATGTTAATTGCTGTGGTGATAAAATTGATTGCTCCTAGGATTGATGAGATCCCTGCTAGATGTAGTGAGAAGATGGCTAGGTCGACTGAGGCTCCAGCATGAGCTAGATTACCAGCTAGTGGTGGGTACACGGTTCATCCTGTTCCTACTCCTGCTTCTACTGTTGAGGAGGCTAGTAGGAGGAGGAATGATGGAGGTAGAAGTCAGAAGCTCATGTTATTTATTCGTGGGAATGCTATATCCGGGGCACCGATTATTAGTGGGACTAATCAGTTTCCAAACCCCCCGATTATGATAGGCATAACCATGAAGAAGATTATTACGAAGGCATGGGCTGTAACAATTACGTTATAAATTTGGTCATCTCCTAGAAGAGCACCGGGTTGTCCCAGTTCTGCTCGAATTAGGAGGCTTAGGGCGGTACCAATTATTCCGGCTCATGCTCCGAAGATTAGGTACAGAGTACCAATGTCTTTGTGGTTAGTTGAGAATAATCATCGGTTAATGAAAGTCACAGGTAAGATGGCTGAGTGTATAAGCGTTAGGCTGTAGTCCTTTTTACAGAGGTTTGATTCCTCTTCTTATCGGCTCTGTAGTGAAGTTCATAGTGAGTTGCAAGCTCATTGATGCGCATTAATTATGCGTCGGAGTCTGTTAGGCAGAGGCCTGTTGGTTTGGGCATATAGCTGTTAACTATAGTGTTATGGGATCGAAGCCCATCTGTCTAGTAATAAAAAGTCCTAGCTTAATTAAAGCACCTGAGTTGCATTTAGGAGATGCAGGGTAGTGTCCTGCGGATTTTAACAGAAACTAAGAGGGTTTAACTCTTGTTTAAGGCTTTGAAGGCCTTCGGTTTAAGTGATCCTAAGTTTCTTTTATAGGATAGTAAGGACTATGGGGGAAATTGGTAGTAATGCGAGTGAGATGGTGATTAAGATAGGAATTAGGATGTTGACTGGTTTATTGACATGTCATAGTTTTATGTGGTTTGTGGTGTGGGGGGGAAGTGTGATGGTTGCGCAGTATGCAAGACGGAGGTAGAAGAATAGCCCTAATAGCGATAGAAGTGAAACAATCATTGCTGTTGGGGCTATGTCCTGTTTAGTGAGTTCTTGGATGATAAGTCATTTCGGGAGGAATCCAGTCAGGGGCGGGAGGCCGGCTAAAGATAGGAGGGTAAGTAGGAAGATAGAGCTAAGTGATGGTATTTTTGTTCATGCGGTTATTAGTGTAGATAGTTTTAGGACTTTTATTGAGTTTAAGGTGAGGAATACAGCCGCAGTTATCAGAGTGTAGAGGTAGAAGTTTAATAGGGTTAGTTTGGGGAAGTAGACAATGATGGTAGCCATTCAGCCTAGGTGGGAGATAGAGGAGAAGGCCATGATCTTTCGGGTCTGTGTTTGGTTTAGGCCCATTCACCCACCTACAGCTACGGAGAGAATGCCCATTGTAACCAGTAGGGTGGGGTTAAGTGACTGAGAAGTCATGAAGAGAAGAGTAATTGGTGGGAATTTTATGAGGGTTGAAAGGATTAGTCCAGTGATTAGAGAGGACCCTTGTAAGACTTCTGGGAATCAAAAATGGAATGGGGCTAGGCCTAGTTTCATTGAAAGAGCTGCAGTTAGGATTGAGCATGATGCTGGGTGGGATATCTGGGTAATGTCCCATTGTCCAGTCTCTCATGCATTTGTTATGCTCGAGAATAGTACTAGGGTAGAGGCAGCGGCTTGTACTAAAAAGTACTTAGTTGCTGCTTCGACGGCCCGCGGGTGGTGAGATTTTGCAATTAGGGGCAAAATAGAGAGTGTGTTAATTTCAAGGCCGGCCCAGGCTATAATTCAATGGTTGCTTGAAATTGTGAGAGTTGTGCCTAGGAGTAGGCTAGCGGTGAAAATTAATTTGGCTTGGGGGTTCATTAGTAGGGGAAGGGGTTAAACCATCATTTTCGGGGTATGGGCCCGATAGCTTGCTTAGCTGACCCTACTAGGAGATAATATAAAGGAAGTATGAAGGGCTTTGATCCCTTTCGTGTAGGTTCGATCCCTACTTTCCTAAGTGGCAGGAAATGAGAGGACTGGTTACCTCTATGTTCACTTTATCATAGTGACCCTTAAAGTTCAGGCACATTTCCATGAAGTCCTTATGTAGGGTGGTAGCCCTGCATAGCAGATTGGTATGCTAATATGTCATAGGCATAGGGCAAGTGTAAGGGGTAGGAAGTTTTTTCATAAGAGGTGTATGAGTTGGTCGTATCGGAATCGTGGGTAGGATGCACGAACTCATAGGAACCCTGCTGAAAGTAGTAGAACTTTTGTAGCTAGGATGACGGGAAACAGCTCTTGAGGAGGGTTGAACAGGCTTGGGTTGAAGAACAGGATGGCGGTTAGTATGTTTATAAGCATGATGTTGGCATATTCTGCTAGGAAGAACAGAGCAAACGGTCCTGCTGCATACTCAACATTAAATCCTGAGACTAGTTCAGATTCTCCTTCTGTGAGGTCAAATGGAGCGCGGTTGGTTTCAGCTAATGTTGAGACATATCATATCATGGCTAGTGGTCAGCAAGAGAAGATTAAGTACAATGGTTCTTGGGTAATGGCTAAAGTACTTAGTGTGTAGCTTCCGCTGAGTAGAATGACTGATAGTAGGATAATTGCTAGAGTAACTTCGTATGAAATAGTTTGAGCTACTGCTCGTAGTGCACCGATTGGGGCGTATTTTGAGTTAGGGGCCCATCCAGATCATAGAATAGAGTATACTGCTAGGCTTGACATGGTTAGTATGAATAATAGTCCAAGGTTTAGGTCTGCAAGTGGAAATGGAATTGGGAGGGGTGTTCAGATAGAAATTGCTAGTAATAGGGCTAGTATTGGGGTGAAGAAGAACAAGATTGGTGAGGATGTTGATGGTCGGATTGGCTCTTTGATGAATAGTTTGATTCCGTCTGCTACGGGTTGAAGTAGGCCGAATGGCCCTACAACGTTGGGTCCCTTTCGGCCTTGTATGTAGCTTAGGATTTTTCGTTCTACTAGGGTTAGAAAGGCTACTGCAATTAGGATTGGGACGGCATAAGATAGGGCTATAATGAGATTAATTAGAATAGGGTAGTTGGTCATTAGAGGGAAGCTAGGGAGAGGATTTGAACCTCTGATTTAAAGGACTTAAGCCTTTTGCATTTTCCGAGCTCTGCCACGCTAGCTGGTCCTTTTCTAGGATTTTGTTATGGTGTGATGGCCTTTCGTAATTTAGTTGGATTCATTACTTATGGCGAAGGCTTGCCTGTAGTATTGGCCTTACTTTTCCTGTCCTTTCGTACTGGGAAGAGTTAATCATAGATAGAAACCGACCTGGATTGCTCCGGTCTGAACTCAGATCACGTAGGACTGTTAATCGTTGAACAAACGAACCCTTAGTAGCTGCTGCACCACTAGGATGTCCTGATCCAACATCGAGGTCGTAAACCTTCTCGTCGATATGGACTCTTGGAGGAGATTGCGCTGTTATCCCTGGGGTAGCTTGGTCCATTGATCAATTATATTGGGTCTGGATGCTATTAGCACGTTGAGTGGTTGCTCTTGGTCTAGAGTTATGGTCCAATTTTTGGAGGATTTGTTTTTCTCCAAGGTCGCCCCAACCGAAAAATGCAGGCCAGTTCCTTTTAAGTGCGTGAACCCAGTGGGTGTGTATGTGGTTTAGGGTGGCTGCTGATTTTTAAGTTCCACAGGGTCTTCTCGTCTTATGTGGTTATCCCTGCTTTTGCACAGGGAGATCAATTTCACCGATTGCCCGCAAGAGACAGTTAAGACCTCGTTTAGCCATTCATACAAGTCCCGATTTATGAGACAATTGATTGCGCTACCTTTGCACGGTTAGGATACCGCGGCCGTTGAACACTGAGTCACTGGGCAGGCATCACCTTCAATACTTGTTTGTTGTTTGCTGAAGGCTATGTTTTTGGTAAACAGTCGGGTCTTGGTGTGTTTGCCTAGTTCCTTTTGCAGGTTTTAATCTTTCTTAACGGACGCTCCTCTGTCGGGTTAACAATATGCTTGATACTCTGCTTGTTTTATTGGTCGTATCTTGGTTTTTTGTTAATAATGTACTGATGTAAGCTCGCGTCGTAGAGGGATGACCCTGGTTACTCATTCTAGCATTAATTCTCCTATTTAAGTATAGGTTAGCCTGTTAATGATGAGGGAGTCATAAAGTTTAGGTATTTTTAAGCTAGGAGCTTTAACGCACTCTTTGTTGATGGCTGCTTGAAGGCCCACAGTAATTTTTTCTACAAAATATTTATCCGCTCGTAGAGATTGTATTCTTTTTTAAAGGAGCTGTACCTCCTTTAAATAGCCCTTAATTCGCTTCATTAGGGTTTGTGAGTTTTCCTTGGAGAAGAATTAAGAGTGAACTAAGATTCGTTTCACAGGCAACCAGCTATCACCCAGCTCGGTTGGCTTTTCACCTCTACTAGTAAGTCATCCCACTCTTTTGCGACAGAGACGGGTTCGCTCAATATTAGCTGCTCACAAGTAGCTCGCTTGGGTCTCGGGGTGGCAAACTTCAATTCATTTTGCTTGGTTTTTCTTGCTAGACCATGATGCAAAAGGTACAAGGGTTGATCTTTGCTGTTTATAGCTTGGTTTATTTCACTATTATTTCATCTTTCCCTTACGGTACGTAGTCTCTATCGCGCCAATGGTTGTCTTTTCTATCGCCTATACTAAGACTAGTAAATGCTTTAGTTTGGTGTATGGGGAGTAGCTTTGTTATTCCAGGTCAATGCAATTGGGCTAGAGTCTGGCATCAAGACGATCTGGTATTATCAGATATCTTTCAGGTGTAAGCTGAATGCTTTTTTTAAAGCTACGTCTTGGTGGTCTAAGTACACCTTCCGGTACACTTACCTTGTTACGACTTGCCTCCTCTTTAGCTTGATAGCGTATTAATGTATTAAAGATTGGTCGCTTGTGAGGAGGGTGACGGGCGGTATGTACGTGCTCCAGAGCCGGCTTAAAGAGGGCTTGATTATCCCACTTTACTGCTAAATCCGCCTTCGAGAGGCCGTTTCAGACCTCTTTGCCGTAATGTTCTAGTTTAGAAAATGTAGCCCATTGCTCCCATTCCATAGGCTATACCTTGACCTGTCTTGCTAGTGGGTTAGACTATTGCGCTCACTGTTAGGCCTTCAGAGAGGGTGGGCTGGCGACGGCGGTATATAGGCTGATTTTGCAAGAAATGGTTAGGTAAATCGTGGATCATCGATTACAGAACAGGCTCCTCTAGGTGGGTTTGGAGCACCGCCAAGTCCTTAGAGTTTTAAGCGTTTGTGCTCGTAGTTCTCGGGCGGATGCTTAGGTAGGATAAAGCATCAATATTTAGGGCCAGGCATAGTGGGGTATCTAATCCCAGTTTGGGCCCTGGCTTTCGTGGATTTCAATTAATCGTTAGTCTAAGATCTCTTTCGGCAGTTGGTCTTATGGGCATCTTAGGCTTGTTACGGCTCAGTTGCTTTTTGATCTTAGTTACTTTGATAACATGTTACCACCCTTTACGCCGTTATAAAGTTGATTTGGGTCTCCTGTATAACCGCGGTGGCTGGCACAGGATTTACCGACCCTTAAGTTGCTATGACTAAGTCGAGTTTACACTCATTGCTTAATGTTAACTACTGCTGAGAACCCGTGGGGGCGTGGCAAGTGCAAGGCGTCTTGGGCTACAATTGATGTGTGCCTGATACCCGCTCCTATCGACTTGGTTAAAGGGTGCCTAGGGCATTTACACTGGAGTGCGGATACTTGCATGTATAAGTCTAGCAAAAACCAACAGTAAGGTTAGGACTAAGTCTTTTGTCCATGGGTGTTTGTGGCAGCCATCTTGACATCTTCAGTGTCATGCTTTATTTAAGCTACATGGAC